GATTCACACTCCATGTTCTGAGAAGTCTTTACCATCCGGAAAGAGGAAAAAACGGAGTCTTTGTCTAAAGAAATGCGTTGAGAAAGGGCAGATGTATAGAACCTTTCAACGAGATAGTGCTTTTTCAAATCTCTCAAAATGGAATCTGTTCCAAACATATATGCCATGGTTCCTTACTTCGACAGGGTGCAAATATCTCAATTTCACCCTTTTAGATACTATTTCAGACCCATTGCCGATACTGAGTAGTAGTCAAAAATTTGTATCCATTTTTCATGATATGATGCATGGATCAGATATATCACGGCCAATTCCTCAGAAGATTCTTCCACAATGGACTCTGATAAGTGAGATTTCGAGTCAATGTTTACAGAATCTTCTTCTGTCCGAAGAAATGATTCGTCGAAATAATGAGTCACCCGTTCCATTGATATGGGCACATCTGAGATCAACAAATGCTCGGGAGTTCCTCTATTCCATCTTTTTCCTTCTTCTTGTTGCTGGATATCTCGTTCGTATACATCTTCTCTTTGTTTCCCGAGCCTCTAGTGAGTTACAGACAGAGTTAGAAAAGATCAAATCTTTGATGATTCCATCATACATGATGGAATTTCGAAAACTTCTGGATAGGTATCCTACATCTGAACTGAATCCTTTCTGGTTAAAGAATCTCTTTCTAGTTGTTCTGGAACAATTAGGAGATTCTCTGGAAGAAATACGGGGTTCTGCTTCTGGTGGCAACATGCTATTGGGTGGTGGTCCCGCTTATGGGGTCAAATCAATACGTTCTAAGAAGAAATATTGGAAGATCAATCTCATCGATCTTGTAAGTATCATACCAAATCCCATCAATCGAATCATTTTTTCGAGAAATACGAGACATCTAAGTCGTACAAGTAAAGAGATCTATTCATTGATAAGAAAAAGAAAAAACGTGAATGGTGATTGGATTGATGATAAAATAGAATTCTGGATCGCGAACAGTGATTCGATTGATGATGAAGAAAGAGAATTCTTGGTTCAGTTCTCCACCTTAACGACAGAAAAAAGGATTGATCAAATTCTATTGAGTCTGACTCATAGTGATCATTTATCAAAGAATGACTCTGGTTATCAAATGATTGAACAACCGGGATCAATTTCCTTACGATACTTAGTTGACATTCATCAAAAGGATCTAATGAATTATGAGTTCAATAGATCCTGTTTAGCAGAAAGACGGATATTCCTTGCTCATTATCATACAATCACTTATTCACAAACCTTGTGTGGGGCTAATATTTTTCATTCCCCATCTCCTCATGGAAAACCCTTTTCGCTCCGCTTAGCCCTATCCCCTTCTAGAGGTATTTTAGTGATAGGTTCTATAGGAACTGGACGATCCTGTTTGGTCAAATACCTAGCGACAAACTCCTATGTTCCTTTCATTACGGTATTTCCGAACAAGTTCCTGGATGACAAGCCTAAAGGTTATCCTATTGATGATATCGATATTGATGATAGTGACGATATTGATGATAGTAATGATAGTAATGATGACCTTGATATTGATACGGAGCTGCTAACTATGACGAATGTGCTAACTATGTATATGACGACGAAAATAGACCGATTTGATATCACCCTTCAATTCGAATTAGCAAAAGCAATGTCTCCTTGCATAATATGGATTCCAAACATTCATGATCTGCATGTGAATGAGTCGAATTACTTATCCCTCGATCTATTAGAGAACTATCTCTCCAGGGATTGTGAAAGATGTTCCACTGGAAAGATTCTTGTTATTGCTTCGACTCATATTCCCCAAAAAGTGGATCCCGCTCTAATAGCTCCAAATAAATTCAATACATGCATTAAGATACGAAGGCTTCTTCTTCCACAACAACGAAAGCACTTTTTCATTCTTTCATATACTAGAGGATTTCACTTGGAAAAGAAGATGTTCCATACTAACGGATTCGGGTCCATAACCATGGGTTCCAATGCGCGAGATCTTGTAGCACTTATCAATGAGGCCCTATCAATTAGTATTACACAGAAGAAATCCATTATAGAAACTAATACAATTAGATCAGCTCTTCATAGAAAAACTTGGGATTTTCGATCCCAGATAAGATCGGTTCAGGATCATGGGATCCTTTTCTATCAGATAGGAAGGGCTGTTACACAAAATGTACTTCTAAGTAATTGCCCCATAGATCCTATATCTATCTATATGAAGAAGAAATCATGTAAGGGAGGGGATTCTTATTTGTACAAATGGTACTTCGAACTTGGAACGAGCATGAAGAAATTAACGATACTTCTTTATCTTTTGAGTTGTTCTGCCGGATCGGTCGCTCAAGATCTTTGGTCTTCATCCAGACACGATGAAAAAAATTGGATCACTTCTTATGGATTCGTCGAGAACGATTCTGATCTAGTTCATGGCCTATTACTATTATTACTATTAGAAGTAGAAGGCGCTCTGGCTCTGGCGGGATCCTCACGGACAGAAAAA